ATCAAAAAAATGAGTTAGTTCAGCCAATCCTCTTATCCCCTCAGTTAAAGATTTTGTATACAAAGCATCTATATAACCACGATTATATGACCAATCATATATCACATTTATTATTTTGTCCCGAAGAACTCTATTAGGAGTTCTTTTAACAACTGAATTAAGTAAGTTTAAATTTTGTAAGGATGAATAAATAGGCTTATATAAAAAAGTCGCTAAAAATATTCCCCCAAAAGCTATACTAAGGGAAAAACTTGCATTTATCACAAATTCCTCCCAATTCACAGAATTATTTGAATTTTGATGTAAAAGATTTATAGACGGATTTAACAATTTAGATAATATATCTAAATCACTTCCGTCTTGATTAAACGGAATTCCTATGGCTCCAACAAACAAAGTAAATAGGACTAATAGAAAGATGGGAAATATCATAGTATTGTCCGATTCATGGGGATAAGAAAAAATGTTTTTAGTGCGAAAATTCATAGTACTAAGAAAAGGGCTTATAATGTTTTTTACATTAACATCAATTTGATATGTCTTATTCCAAAAAAAAGAAGCCCTTTGATTATTATCCATTGCCAATAAAGTTAATAAAGGATAGTTTTTTTTACTGGTTTTTGGTATTTCTTTTCCCCATAGGGATATTGAATAGAAAGAGCTACTTTTTTGACCACTATAATTTTGAAACTGAACGTTTAAATGTCCCTCAAAAGTAAGTAAATAGACCCGAAACATATAAAATGCGGTTAATCCTGCTGTGGAACAAGCTATTATTGCGAAAATCGGCGAATACAACCAACTATCATTAAGAATCTCATCTTTGGACCAAAAACAAGCAAGAGGTGGAATACCACAAAGAGACAGTGTACCCACTAAAAAAGCGGTTTTTGTAATTGGGACATGCTTTTTTAAACCTCCCATAAGAACCATATTCTGACTTTTATCTGGAGAATATCCAACAATAGATTCCATGGAATGAATAATAGATCCAGATCCTAAAAACAACAATGCTTTGGAATAAGCATGAGTAATCAAATGAAATAAAGCGGCTCGATAAGAACCCATACCTAGAGCTAACATCATATAACCTAGTTGAGACATTGTAGAATAAGCTAAACTTCTTTTAATATCTTTTTGAGCCAGAGCTAAAGTAGCTCCTAATAATACTGTTATTATACCTATCAAAGATATGAAATTCATTATGTAAGGTATGATTATAAAAAGAGGAAGAAGTCGAGCTACAAGAAAAATTCCTGCCGCTACCATAGTAGCAGCGTGGATAAGAGCCGAAATAGGAGTAGGGCCTTCCATAGCATCAGGTAACCATACATGAAGAGGGAATTGTGCCGATTTAGCAACTGCACCAGCAAATAAAAGAAAGGAAGACAAAGTAACAAATAGAAAATTAACTTCACTATTATAAATCAAGTTATTGAATATTTCGAACAAATCCCGAAATTCAAAACTACCCGTTATCCAATAAAGGCCTAAAATTCCTAATAATAAACCAAAATCCCCTACACGATTAGTTACAAACGCTTTTTGACAAGCAGTTGCCGCAATAGGTCGCGTGAACCAAAAACCTATTAATAGGTAAGAACACATTCCAACTAATTCCCAAAAAATATAAATTTGTATCAAATTAGAACTAGTAACTAATCCCAACATTGAAGTATTGAAAAAACTCAGATAAGCAAAAAATCTCAAATATCCTTGATCATGAGACATATAATTATCACTATAAAAAAGAACAAAAATTCCAACGGTAGTAATTAATATTAACATAATAGAAGTAAGTGGATCGATTAAGTAACCGAATTCTAAAGAAAAATCATTATTAATGGTCCAAGACCATACATATTGATAGATAGAAGTTCTATCTATTTGCTGAATAGATAGATAGACTGAAAGAATCATAACTATGCTTAACAGTAAAATACTAGGAAAAGCCCACATACGACGAAGATTTTTTGTTGCCGTTGGAAAAAGTATAAGTCCTACTCCTATTAACATAGGAGCTGGTAGTGGAATGAAAGGTATAATCCATGAATATTGATATGTATATTCCATAATAAAAAACCCTTTTTTATTGTTTTATTCTTAATTAATTGTTTCTGATTCAGCGGCTCTTATCACTTTTTTAGGTTCAATAAAAAAATCAAGATATGGAAAATTAAAAAAGAAATTTCTATTCTTAATTTTTCTCAATCTTTTTTTTCAATACTTCAAATATTCAAATCAAGAAGTTCAAATTGGTCAAATGATATGAATATAACCAAGTTACGATTATCAATTTATTATTATTATTATTATTATTATTATTATTATTATTATTATTTTAAGTAAGATTTTTAGGAAGATACAAAAGAATTTCAATTAATATTACGTATTACGATAATTTATATCTATAGAGCAAAGAATTAGACCAAAATGGACTACTTAATACATTACTTTATTTTGATATGACTAAAATAATAGTAATAATAAGATGGCTCATAACTTGCTTGACTCTAAAAAACTTTTTATCGTTCGTTTATTAATAAAATTCATTAGGGAACTCCGCGATTGTCTTTTATTGAACTGGAAGACATCTTTCGTTGTAGGAAAGAATATGATATTCGAAATTTTTCTTTTCATAACATAATAAATAGACTTAAAAGAAAAAGGAAAATTACTAAATAAAATTTTCTAAAATCATGTATCCTTTTTGATTAACTACTAGTTTCATTCAAATTTCTTTTTTATTCTATACAATATCTGGAAAAAGAAAGAAAAATTGGAATTGTTTGAATAATAGATGTCTTTCACATCCAACTATAGAAATGAATAACTTTTTCTTTTTATTTTTAATGGCAGTTCCAAAAAAACGTACTTCTATATCAAAAAAACGTATTCGTAAAAATATTTGGAAAAAAAAGGCATATTGGGCAGCGTTGAAGGCTTTTTCGTTAGCGAAATCTCTTTCAACCGGGAATTCAAAAAGTTTTTTTGTACGACAAATAAATAATCAAACGCTAGATTAAATAATCTAAATCTGAAAAAAGGTACCCCCCTTTTTAATTTAATATATTTTAGCATTTCCGAATGGGGATTCTTATTTTCCCCATCGGTTCACTTGTCACAATAATAAATAAGTTTGATTATTTTCTACATAAAAGAAGATATAAGATCTTTAGGAAAAATAGAAATTGATACAGGACCAAAAAGAACCTAACGGTTAATACAAAGTTCTACAAATATTTACATAATTCCTTGGATGTCACACTATGGACTATGATCCAAAAAAAGCATTTTTATGTTCATTCAACAAATGCATTTTTGAGTTTAGATTTATAAGATTTTTCAAAATATTCAAAAATGAAAATACGAAATAACTTTTTGGAAGTTATATGCTTGGGTCGAAGTCCTAATTATTTAGTTACAAGATTTCCATTTTTATAGAGTATAAACTACGAAAATGTCCTCTGAAAAATAAAACATCTTATTATCAATACAATAAAAGGATAATAAAGATTTTTATTGGAATCTTTCAATGCATATTTATATTGTGAAACGAAATGATTTTATCTCATTAATTTGAATTAAAAAAAATATTGAATTGACTCCTTCAATCTCGACGATTAACTAAAAATAGATTATTATTATTCCAAATACCCTACGCCGCTATGGTGAAATCGGTAGACACGCTGCTCTTAGGAAGCAGTGCTAGAGCATCTCGGTTCGAGTCCGAGTGGCGGCATGGCATCTTATACAAGAGATATAATAAGTCCTATAATGAATTCAATTCTTAATTTCAATTCCGTATAATTTTGTACCCCCCATAATTTTGATTATTATGATATTTTCTACTTTAGAACATATATTAACTCATATATCCTTTTCGATCGTTTCAATTGTAATTACAATTTTTTTGATAAGCTTATCAGTCGATGAAATCATAGGACTATATAATTCGTCAGAAAAAGGGATGATAGCTACCTTTTTCTGTATAACAGGATTATTAGTCACTCGTTGGATTTATTCGGGCCATTTACCATTAAGTAATTTATATGAATCATTAATTTTTCTTTCATGGAGTTTCTCCATTATTCATATGGTTCCATATGTTAAAAAACATAACAATTATTTAAGCGCGATAACCGCGCCAACTACTATTTTTACCCAAGGCTTTGTTACTTCAGGTCTGTTAACTAAAATGCATCAATCAGAAATATTAGTACCTGCTCTCCAATCCCATTGGTTAATGATGCACGTAAGTATGATGGTATTGGGCTATGCAGCTCTTTTATGTGGATCATTATTATCAGTAGCTCTCTTAGTCATTACATTTCGAAAAGTTCTAAGGATTTTTAGTAAAAACAAGAATTTATTAAATGAGTCATTTTTCTTTGGAGAGATCCAATACATGAATGAAAGAAACAATGTTTTACTAAGCACTTCTTTTTTTTCTTTTAGAAATAATTATTACAAGGCTCAACTGATTCAACAATTAGATCATTGGAGTTATCGTATTATTAGTTTAGGGTTTATCTTTTTAACCATAGGTATTCTTTCGGGAGCAGTATGGGCTAATGAGGCATGGGGATCCTATTGGAATTGGGACCCAAAAGAAACTTGGGCATTTATTACTTGGACCATATTTGCGATTTATTTACATACTCGAACAACTCCAAATTTTGAAAGTGTAAATTCCGCAATTGTGGCTTCTATGGGCTTTCTTATCATTTGGATATGCTATTTTGGAGTCAATTTATTAGGAATAGGGTTACATAGTTATGGTTCATTTAATTTACATTAACATCTAATTAAATGAAAAAGATCCTGACGAATACAAAGATAGAATATATATAAATATAGGTATATATATTAAGTAAGAATATAAGAAATAAACTGTCAAGAACCATTTGAATCAACTACACTACTTGATTCAAATGGTTCTCACAAAGGCCAAATCCATCTGGTTACAATTCATTTTCTCTTAAGTTTTAAGTTAAGAGAAAATGAATTGGAATTGTACAACGAACAATATCCAAACTAATAGGATTGCTTTTTGATTTGTTCTTTTTTCCTGAAAACTATTGATAAAAAAAATTAGATATAATAGCTTCCACCTTGTCAACTGATAATGAAAGAACGAAATCCGGATAAATACCGATACCTATTATTGGTAGAAGGATAGAGATCGAAACAAATAACTCTCGCGGTCCAGAATCAAAAAAATAAGAGTTTGGAACATTAAATAGCTTGTATCCATAGAACATTTGGCGTATCATGGATAATAAATAAATAGGCGTTAATATCATTCCAATTGCCATTAAAAAAGTGACTAGTATTTTGGGCATTAAAAGATATTTTTGACTGGTAATTATTCCAAAAAATACTAATAATTCTGCAACAAAACCGCTCATGCCCGGTAATGCAAGGGAAGCCATCGATAAGATACTGAACATCGTAAATATTTTTGGAAGGGGGATAGCCATTCCACCCATTTCGTCGAGATAAAGAAGACGTATTCTATCATAACTCGTTCCTGCCAAGAAAAAAAGAGCAGCACCAATAAATCCATGAGAGATTATTTGTAAAATGGCTCCATTGAGTCCCGTATCGGTTATAGAGCCAATTCCAATAATTATGAAACCCATATGAGATATAGAGGAATAGGCTATTCTTTTTTTTAAATTACGTTGACCCGGAGATGTTGAAGCTGCATAGATTATTTGTATTGCGCCTATTGTAATCAACCAGGGGGAAAATAGGGAATGGGCGTGGGGTAAAAATTCCATATTGATCCGAACCAACCCGTAGGCTCCCATTTTTAATAAAATTCCAGCTAGAAGCATACAAGTACTATAATGTGCCTCCCCGTGGGTGTCTGGTAACCATGTATGTAAGGGTATAATCGGTGATTTGACAGCAAAAGCAATAAGAAATCCAATATAGAAAATAATTTCCAGTGCCGCAGGATACGATTGATTAGCTAATGTTTCATAATTTAATGTTGGTTCATTAGAACCATATAAACCAATACCCAAAACTCCTATTAATAGAAAAATGGACCCTCCCGCAGTGTACAAAATGAACTTTGTAGCTGAATAGAGACGTTTCTTTCCCCCCCACATCGATAGAAGTAGATAAACGGGAATTAATTCTAACTCCCACATGATGAAAAAAAGTAAAAGGTCTCGAGAAGAAAATAATCCTATTTGACCGCTGTACATTGCTAACATCAGAAAATGGAATAATCGGGAATCTCGAGTAATTGGCCGAGCCGCTAAAGTAGCTAAAGTGGTAATAAATCCCGTCAGTAAAATAGGTCCTATAGAAAGTCCATCTATTCCCAATCTCCAATAAAAATCAAAAAAATTGATCCATTTATAATCCTCTGCTAATTGGGTTAATGGATCGTCCAATTGGAAATGAGAACAGAATGTATAGGTTGTTAAAAGAAGCTCTAAGATACATATACATATTGTATACCACCTAATTACTTTATTTCCTCTATGAGGGAGAAAGAAAATAAAAGAACCTGCCAATATCGGCAAAACTACAATTATTGTTAACCAAGGAAAATAATTCGTGGTAAAGACAAGATACACTTGGACAAATAAACCCGTGCTCAAAAATAGAAAATAGAATAATATTATTATTTTTTTTGAGCACGGGTTTTTGTCGGTAAAAAAAAATCAACTGTATTCAAAATGTATTTAAGTGGTTTATTCTGGAACGTATTAATAAGCTAAACCCATGCTTCGAGTTGTTTCATGCCATAAATAAACCCGAACGCTCAAAAAATCCGTTGGGCAGGCGGATTCACATCTCTTACAACCGACACAGTCTTCTGTTCTTGGAGCAGAAGCAATTTGCTTAGCTTTACATCCATCCCAAGGTATCATTTCTAATACATCTGTTGGGCAGGCTCGGACACATTGAGTACATCCTATACAGGTATCATAAATCTTTACTGAATGTGACATTGGATCTATAACTTTTTGAATGCCATAAATTTTCGATCTAGTAAACTTATAAATGAATCTTATATTTAGACACCAGATGAATCAATGATTTTACCAGAATTTATCCAATGAATCTAATTCTGGATCGACTCATGAGATTGGGCCAAGATACTTTGATTTTTTACTTTTTTCTCAAATCTGCGTATCATACATGCTGATTGAAATTCATACTAATTGAAGTTGATGATAATTAAAATTATAGTCTAATTTCTATAATTGATATTACTTAATTTATTCATTTTATTTATTCAATAAATTCGATTGATTGATACGAGTTGATTTTCTGTTACGATAAATTGCCGAAACAATAGCTAACCCAATAGCGGCTTCGGCGGCTGCAATAGCTATAACAAAAATGGAGAAAATATCTCCTTTTAATTGTCGACTATCAAAAAAATCCGAAAATGTTACGAAATTGATATTAACTGCATTCAGTATAAGTTCAAGACACATAAGGGCCCTAACCATATTTCGGCTCGTGATCAATCCATAGATACCGATAGAAAATAAATAGGCACTCAAAACAAGTACATGTTCGAGTATCATTGACCAGCTCCTTCTTAATTTGGATTCATTTCAATATGAACAACAATTCAACCGAGTCGATTTACTATAATAAGTACAAAGAAAAAGAATGGTATTTGGTAATAGATAAAAAAGCCATTTTTTTTTTATTTTATAGTCTTTAAATAGAATTGAAGATAAATGAATTTGATAACACAGAACAGGGTTGAATTTTGATTGCTGTTAACGATTATAAAGATTTATCATTGCCGAGCAACAGCAATTGCACCTATCAAAGCAACTAAAAGTATTATCGAAATCAGTTCAAATGGAAGAAAAAAATCGGTTGATAAATGAATTCCAATTTGTTGACTATTACTTATCAAATCTTGCTCTATAATCTGATTTGATTTTGTCGTCCAAATAATCCCGTACCAAGACGTATCTAGAATAGTACTAATTAGTGAAACAAAAATACTTGTACAAACCAACGAAGTAATCCCATCACCAACAGTCCAAAGGTTCAAATCTTTGTAATATTCTGAACCATTCATGAACATTACAGCAAATATGATTAAAACATTTATAGCTCCCACGTAAATAAGGAGCTGTGCAGCCGCTACAAAATGAGAGTTTGATGGAATATAAAATAAGGATATGCAAACAAGAACCAATCCCAACGAAAAGGCAGAAAAAATTGGATTAGTAAATAACACCACTCCTAGAGCTCCTACTATAAGACCTGATCCCAGAAAAACTAAAAGAAAATCATGTATTGGTCCAGGCAAATCCATTTTTTTTGAAAGATAAATAAATCGAAATCTTTTTCATGATTTTATTGACCCGACCAGGAAATTTTGTAGAATATCCTATATGCTCCTAATTGAAATATTAAATTCTAATCGACTGGGTTTAAATGAAAATTGATGTAGGTAGAATTGGTGGACCAATATCCTTTTTCACTTGAAAGAAAAGGGTCGTTTAGTTCGAAACTATATGTATATATATATATATATACACACACATATATAGTCGCCCTTCTCACCAACCAATTAACAGTTGGTCAGAATTTATAGTTATTGAACAAGAAGAAAAAAAAAGAACTCATTCCTTTAGATTAGATCAAATTGAACCTTGATAATTGGAAATTACTCTTTAATCAAAGAGTTTTTACGTTTTTTATTTTGGAGGTGAATTCAAAATTGTTCGAATTGTATAATCGTCAATTACTGACATTGGTAAACGACCCAAAGCAATTTGATTATAATTTAATTCGTGACGATCATAGGTCGAAAGTTCATATTCTTCAGTCATTGATAAACAATTTGTTGGACAATACTCAACGCAGTTACCACAAAATATACAAATTCCGAAATCAATACTGTAATTAAGTAATCGTTTCTTTCGAATACCAGTTTCCAATTTCCAATCAACAACGGGGAGATCTATAGGACATACACGAACACATACTTCACAAGCAATGCATTTATCAAATTCAAAATGGATTCGGCCGCGGAAACGTTCCGATGTAATTAATTTTTCATAAGGATATTGAATAGTTACAGGTAAACGGTTTGCGTGTGATAAGGTAATCATGAACCCTTGACCAATGTACCTTGCAGCTTGTACTGTTTGTTGACCATAAGTCATGAACCCAGTTACCATAGGGAACATATCGTAAAGATCTATAAATAATTTGTTGTTTGTTTCTTTCTCTTGTTTGAGAGAAGTCGTAAATATAGAATATCGTATTCCTTTTTCCTTTACAGTGAAAGGAGTTGGGAAGAAGTTGTTAATAATAGATTACCGAGAGAAAGGGGTAAAAGAAATTTCCATCCAAGATTTAATAATTGGTCCATTCTTAGCCTAGGTAAAGTCCATCTTGTTGTGATAGAAATGAACAAAAACAAATAAGTTTTAGCTAATGTAATAAAAATACCAATTGTCGTTCCAAAAACTCTACCTACTTTATTTATTTCAAATAGCTCAGGAACGAATATGTACGGAATAGAGATATTCCAACCACCCAAGTAAAGAACTGTTACAAATAACGAAGAAACTAATAGATTTAGATAGGAAGCAACGTAAAATAAACCGAATTTGATGCCAGAATATTCGGTTTGATAACCTGCTACTAATTCTTCTTCTGCTTCTGGTAAATCAAAAGGTAATCTCTCACATTCTGCTAGGGAAGAAATTATAAAAACAAAAAATCCTATAGGTTGACGCCACAAATTCCATCCCCAAAAACCATATTTTGATTGGGCCTCAACTATATCAACTGTACTTGAACTGTTAGATAATCATAGTCGGTGATAACATCACTGTTCCCATCGCTATTACAAAACCGTACATGAGATTTTCACCTCATACGGCTCCTCGGGGGCCATAAATAAATTTAAAAGGACCAAGCCAATATTATTTATCTTGATATGGTTGTAATATAAATATATATATATAAACCTATTGGAAGATCCCGAATTAAACCAATGGAATTCTGTCTGCTAGATGCTAAAATAATAACTAAAAAGCACTTCTGAATTGATCTCGCCCTTTAATAATTTGAATTTTTCTTTGTTGTGAGTAATAACTTAATCCTTCAATAAAATACTCCTTGTAGAAATATCAATAGATATTTCAACCCATCCTTTTCGATTACGAAAAAAAAATTATACATTACATTATTTCATGAATCATGACACACTATCTCTATGAATATATGAAAGAATAAAAAGATCTTCTTTTTCGTTCCTCTTCTTCTTTCTTAAAAAGGGAGTTAAAAAATTAAAGGATTATTTCGTTCCTGATAATCATTTTATTTTTAATCTGTGGATAGGAGCATACTCTGGATCGGAATCGTGAGGAGTACTGCTTGATCATTTCTACCAACTTAAAGCCCCAATTAGTATTCTTTTTATGTTATGAAAAATACCCTTTTGTTTGGATAATTTACATAAAAAATCTCCATTACTAATCCTTTATGTATTTTGGTGTTCCTAACCATCCACTTATTTTTACTCAATCGTCCGTTATAGTACTACATAGAAAGGATAATAAAAACTATATACGGTTGATCTTTTTAGCCCGCTTCAAGCTAGGATGACTAATCAACCAATCTTGGGGTAAAGGTCTTGCTTATCTTTATTTTCTTTTAATTCTTGTACGTAGGAGATGAGACTCCATTTTTTTACTGCTAATTTAGAAGCTGTTTTCTTTCACTCATATAACTATCTGATTTAGTTCATCAACCCGAATAATGAATAAAACAATTCTGATATCTATTCAATTTCTTTACTAAAAAGAAAGAAGTAAAGAAAAGTTTATGTTTAACCGAATCGCACGTAGAGATATTGATAACACACAAAAGAGTTAATGGAATTTCATAACTAATTGATTGAGCCGCAGCTCGTAGACCACCTAAAAAGGAATATTTATTATTTGATCCATATCCTGACATAAGAAGTCCGATGGGAGCAATACTTGAAATGGCAATCCATAAAAAAACACCGATATTGAGATCAGATAAAACAAGGTGATAGCTAAAAGGAATTACTGAATAACTTAGTAAAATGGATATAACTGCTATGGATGGTCCTATACTGAATAAACGAGTATCCCCTCGAGACGGGAGAATATTCTCTTTAAAAATTAGTTTTGTCCCATCGGCTAGAGCTTGCAGAATTCCCAAAGGACCAGCATATTCAGGCCCAATACGTTGTTGTATTCCTGCGGATATTTCTCTTTCTAACCACACGATTACGAGTACACCTATTGTAATTCCCAATACAAGACTAAAAATAGGTACAAGCATCCATATGATTCCATAGAACTCTTTGAAGGATTCCAATCTGGAAAAAGAATTGATATCTTGTACTTCTGTTGTATCAATTATCATTTCAACGATCTACTTCTCCCATAATGATATCTATGCTACCTAGTATTGTCATAATATCAGCCAATTTCATTCTTTTAACTAACTGAGGAAGAATTTGCAAATTGATAAAACCGGGTGGGCGAATTTTCCATCTCCAAGGAAAACCACTCTGATCTCCTATTAAAAAAATTCCCAATTCTCCCTTTGGGGCTTCAACTCTTACATATAGTTCTTGTTTCGGCAATTCAAAAGTGGGTGAAGGTTTTTTACTAATGAATCGATATTCAAAATCATTCCATTCTGGATCCTTTTCTCTATCAAAGGATCGGATTTCTAAATTCTCGTAAGGCCCCCCTGGAATTCCTTCCAGAGCCTGTTGAATAATTTTTATAGATTCTGTCATTTCACTGATTCGGACTAAATAACGAGCTAATGAATCTCCTTCTTTTTGCCACTGGATTTCCCAATCAAATTCGTCGTAACATTCATAATGATCAACTTTACGAAGATCCCATTGTATTCCAGAAGCTCGTAGCATCGGTCCTGATAAACCCCAATTTATTGCTTCTTCTCCACCAATAATGCCTACCCCTTCAACTCGTTCTAAAAAAATTGGATTCCGCGTAATAAGTTTTTGATATTCATAAACCGCTGTTAAAAAATAATCACAGAAATCTAAACATTTATCTATCCATCCATGAGGTAGATCGGCTGCTACTCCCCCGATACGAAAATAATTATGCATCATTCTCATACCGGTGGCAGCTTCAAATAGATCATATACTAATTCTCTTTCTCGGAAAATATAGAAAAAAGGAGTCTGTGCACCAATATCTGCCATAAAAGGGCCAAGCCATAAGAGATGAGAAGCTATACGACTCAACTCTAACATAATTACTCTGATATAACTGGCTCTTTTAGGTACTTGAATATTCCCCAACTGTTCGGGTCCATTTACAGTTATTGCTTCTGTGAACATAGTCGCTAAATAATCCCAACGTGTTACATAAGGCAGATATTGTATAACTGTTCTGTTTTCCGCAATTTTTTCCATCCCTCTGTGTAAATAACCCAATATCGGCTCACAATCAATAACATCTTCACCATCTAAAGTAAGGATGAGCCGAAGAACACCATGCATTGATGGGTGGTGAGGTCCCATATTGACTATCATGAGGTCTTTTCTTGTAGTTGTTACATTCATAGGTTATTCCTCGATTCATTCTTTCATGAATTGCTGAAAACGAAAAGAAGTTCATCAAAATTCAAGATCTAGTAAATCAAATAATTCAAGTTACTTTTCAATTTAACGAGTTTTTGATTCCCGAATACCCAGCCGACTAATTAATTCTTTATAACGTACTTTATTTTTCTTTGACAAATAAGACAGAAGTCGTTGCCGTTTTCCCAGGATTTTACGTAGACCTCTCTGAGATAAATAGTCTTTTCTGTGCAATTCCAAATGTAAAGTAAGTCTTCGTATCTTATTGGTGAAGCTAAAAACTTGAAATTCAACAGACCCACTGTTTTCTTTTTTTTCTTCTTGTGAAATAACGGAAATGAATGAATTTTTTACCATAAAACGGAACCTTCTATCCTTTTTTGTTTTTCTTTTTACAATTCAATAAATAAATTTTACCAATCAGTTCGAATAATGCTACTAATTTATAGTTTGTATATACAATAATCTTAATTTCTTTATGAACTCCTAATTTTATCAACTAATTTTTTCAAATAAAAAAATGAATCCTATTTTCTATTTTGTTTGGATACAAATAGGAAAGGGTGGTATATTTCTACACTCAAAAAAAGGAAAAACTATTATTAACTTAAAAAAACTGCAAATAATAAATAAGAAGATTCTGTTGATTCATTTATAGATCTAATGGATATTGATACGTGCGTTGAATTAGTATTCAGTTATCAGAATGGAATGTAAAATAATGCATGTATGCATCTCTTTCTTTCATATATCAGATAGGGTAGAGAATGCATATGAAAAGGTGTTATTAACGAATTTACAATCGTGGATACATATGTATCCTTACCATACTAAAACGACTGCTATTATACGTATCAAACCAATATCGATTCATACAAGCTAAATCTTCTAATCGATAATTAGGCCAAAGAAAGAACTTCAATTTAATTAGTTTATTTTTATCGCTTTTGGTTTTATCCAAAACTTCACTACAGTTTTTTATGTATTTGAAAAATACTGGATTTTTATGTATAACATTTCTATTCCTCGAATAGAAAGAAATTAGAATTCTTAATTCTCTTCGCCGTTTAGTGGATAAAATTATTTCAGGAACAAACAAATCAGAACAATTTTTGTGCCTATTTTCGGGCATTCTTTGACGTCTTGCAATGGATTTATCCAAATTATTCTTATCAATATAGCTTTTTTCTCGGTATCTTTGATTAATTGGGGGCTTACTCTTATGAACCAATGAAATATTTATCGTTTGATAGATAATAAATTGTCCGTCATTTTTTATAGACAAACGAACTGGTTCGATAATTAATATCCCCTTTTTCATCAATTCTGTAAGAGTAAAATTCTTTTGAATCATCAAAATATCCAAACTCATTTCTCCCCTTTGAATAGAGGATATAGCAATTTCTTTTGGATTTATCAATCTAAGCAGGAGACAATATACTTTGATATTATTGATCATTCTTTGATTTAAAGAATCATCCCATCTCAACTGAAAACGTAAATACCTTTTTAGGAAGAAATCAAGCTCTGCTTCTGTGTTGCTCTTGTATTGCTTTTTCTTTCTACGTTTTTTCATATTCGAGCCTGCATAATCTTCTTCAATATCTTTTTCTTGGTTTGAGAGAACCGATCCAAGATTCTCTTGGTTTTGTGCATCTGATTCAAGATTACCTCGGCCTGGGGATTCTTTTTCTTCTTGATTTCGATTCTCTAATTCTAATTTTCTTTTTTCATTTGATAATATAAAAAGATCCCCTTTTCTCTTTCTATTGATATTTTTATTTTCGCTAACATTTTCATTTCTATTCAAATTAAAAAGAAGTAATTTGATTGGTATGATCCACGGTTTCATTTTATATCTATTATAAAATAGGATAAATTCAGGGAAGAACCAAAGTTTCAGATTCGATATGGGACGACTTAGTATTTCTTCATTCATTCCCATCCAATCAAAAAGGTGTTTTTTTTTCTTGGATGGCTGGATTCTTTGATTTTGATAGATTGTAAGATAAGCAAGACCTTTTTTATTAATTTTGTCAATTAATTGATAATTATTAACCTCAGCCTTAGCATTTTTATTACCATTGGTATCGATCCAGGACTCAATATCGACTTTTTTTCTAAGACAAAAATTGAAAATTTTCCAATCGAAATATTTTCTATCTGAAAATTTATTCAGATTCATAATATCATCTTCTCCTAGATAATTATTGATAGGAATAAGACCCCCTGACATATTAAATAATATACCCTTATGTATATTGTAATCATAAGAAATCCTCTCTTTTTTTTTTATACCTAATGGTGATACATAAATATATGAATGCTCCTTATTTTCATAATTAATAGATTTATATGATAAAAGGTCATACCTATAGTGTTTTTGAAAGTTATATTTTTGATTCGTTAATGAATTTGCTTTAAAATCATTTACGTTTAATTTTTTGTAATGAATTAATTGGTCTGTTTTTTCATCAGAATACCCTTTGTTTAAATCTTTCTTCTGATGCATACGTTGTTGATTGATTTTAGTTCGCCATTTTTGGGGTACTAAACAATACCATCTAATTGGGGATAAATCATATTGATAATGGGCTCTTAACCAGTTTTTCCATTGATTCATTCCAGAATTCAAAAGATTTTTCTGTCGTAATTCAGAATAAAATATATCTTCTTCTTTGAAATAATTTTTTATTTCATTCTTAAGAAAAAGAGAAGCTCCATCATATTCAACAACATATCTTAACTTATGCAAGTTAATAAGTTGGGTTCGATGTAATTTGTAAAATACATATGCTTGTGACAAGGAGGATAAGTAAAAAAGAATTATAGAATTCTTCTTACTAATGGGCGACTTTTTTATAGTTGAAATAAACCGAAGTGTATTTTTATTTGTTTTATTAATTTTTTCTTTATTTGTTTCATTATTGGAAATGTATTTATCAAGAATTTTTTTTGATAATTCAAAAATAAGTTGTGTATTGATCCTCGGAATATAAATGATAGATAGAACGATATCTAGATATATCCTTTCAATTAAAAATTTTATAAAAAAATATGATTTACGGATGAATCGAACATTTCTTCTTTTTAATTTCTGCGAAATATTTTTTATTGGCTGTACTAGTTTAAGAGGAGCACTTTTTTTATTAGAACTAATAGTAATTTTGTTATTTAGTTCCGGAGTTAAAAATCCTTTCTTCTTATCCTTTGTAATTTTTTCTATTTGATTCCTGATTGTGGTTGTTCTATCAGCCAGATCTTTCATTTTTTTTTCTGTCAATGAATAATCTTTCAAATCATAAAATCGAATTTGAATGGACGATTCATGAATCATCCGATTACTCATTATCGAATCGTTTTTAGTTTCGCTCAATTCAGATATTTCTCGTACTCCAAAGAATAGAAGGGGATTTATTTTTAAAAGTTCTTTTATTATTCCTTTTATAAATAGAATTCTTTGGATGAACCACTTGTTTCTTTCTTTTGAGATGTTTAGAAAGAATTTTGTTCTTTCTTTTAAAAACTGTATAACTAGAAAAGACTTCTTTTGCAATTTTTTCATTTGTTTTTTGAGTTCTTTGAAAATGGGTTTAAAAAATGAACGTCTTTTTCGGGGAGAACCAAAAGGAAGTTCAGTTTCCATTCCCCAAACTGTTAAAAAACAAAAATCGTTTTTTTGTCCTTTATTTTTAAGTTTCAACAGATTTTTTTGGGGGGATCGTAGCTTAGACCTGTGCCAAGGTTTAAGCCAAAAAGGAAATAGGATCTTTATCTGAATACCGTCTGTCAACCAATTTTTTGGAAATTCGGTTTCTGATAATTGAACACCATTATAGGTGCATTTAACATGCATTTCTTTTTTCCAATCTTTTAAGTCTTCGGACCATTCGGGAAATTGCAATAATAAGATACGGACTATATTTTTAGCTATTATCAATGAAGGTAATAGAATATATTTTCTAAGAAAGGATTGGCTTACTAATAGGGAACCTCTTATTACTTGAGCAAATAGAAAGCTATCCCAGGCTTCTGCTATTTCTATTCGTGCTTTCTCTTCTCTTTTGTATTTTTCTCTTTTTTGTTCCTCTTTTTTTTTCTCGTTTTCTTTTCTCTTTTCTTCTGTATAATCCGAAATTATTAATTTTTTTGTTTTTTTATCCATCGAGTTTTTAAAAATGAATTTGACTAACTCGGAGATATTAAAAGAAAAAAAGGGTTTGTCTATTCTGTCCAAAAAAAGAGGGGAATGCACATTTGCTTGAACTAGTTCCCAGGTAACAGTTTTACGTCTTTGAGCACGCATGGATCCTTTGATTATGTCTCGACGAAAATCTGATTGTTGCGAATAACGTATCAAAGCCACTTCGTCTGCTTGATCAGGATTATTAGTTGGGGTATTAGTATCAGTATTTTCTTGCTTATCAGTAAAAATGACTACACGTTTGGCTTTTCTTGAACGAATCTCATGATCCTCCGCTATGTTTTCTTCATTTTCTATCCCCTCCTGTTGTTCTAACTCATCGATTAATTTGTATGACCATCGAGGAACTTTTTTACCGATTTCTTTTATTCCAATAGATTTTTTTCTAATTCTTTTCGCCTTGGGATCAGTTATAACTGGATTGAATAAAAATTTGAAAATTTGGATTTGATCTTCTAAATCAATTCTTTCTTGTTCGTCTTCTGGAAATGAAAATAAAGTATTTTCTCTTGATAGTGAATTTCTATCAAATGTATCTATTTTCTTTTCCAATTTGTCATAATCAGTAGTTAAAAGTATACCATGAATCTTATTTATCCAACCTGTCTCTATGTAATTTTTTATTAAAGTTTTATTTGAGGATGAAAATAATTTTTTGATCTTTCCACGATGGCGTCCAG